AAAAAATTCTTGATAAATCCCTATACAATAATCAAAGAAAACAAGACCTAATTAATCAAAAAAAGAAAAATAAAATTCCGTTTATTTCGACTATCAAAAAGTCACTTGAGAACAGTAGGTATATTCAAAAAAATTCACATATTTTTTATGACTTATCCTATGTGTCACAAGCATATGTATTTTACAAATTATCACAAATTCAAGTTAGTAATTTGCAGAAATTAAGATCTGTTCTTCAATATCAAGGAATCTCTTTTTTTCTTAAGCCTGAAATAAAGGATTCTTTGGAAAAACAAGGAATGGTTCATTCAAAATTAGATGATAAGAAACTTACGAGTTATGAAATGAATCAATGGAAAAACTGGTTAAGAGGGTATTATACATACGATTTATCGCGGATCAGATGGTCTAGATTAATCCCTGAAAAATGGCGAAATACAGCTCATCAGCGCTGTATAGCTAAAAAGGAAAATTTAAGCAAATACAATTCATATGAAAAAGACCAATTAAGTGATTCAAAAAAAAATAAAATTGAAGTATACACATTATCGAATCAAAAAGAGAATTTTAAAAAATACTCTAGATATGATCTTTTAGCATATAAATTTCTTAACTCTGAAAAATGCCCTTTTTATAGATCCCCGTTTCAAGGAAATAAGAACCAAGAGCTTTCTTATAACACGCATAAAGACACACTTTATGATATGCTGAGGAACCTCCCTATCCGTAATTATGTGGATATCCTATCTATGGAAAAAACGGCGAATAGAAAATATTTGGATTGGAAAATTTTCCATTTTGATCTTAGACAAAAAGTGGATATTGAGGCCTGGATCACGATCGATTCCAATAGGAATCAAAATATTCAACTGGGTACTAATAATTCTCAAAAAATTTCTAAAAAAGATCTTTTTTATCTTATGATTCCAAAAATAAATCCACTAAACTCACACAAAGTTTTTGTTGATTGGATGGGAATGAATGAAAAAATACTAAAACGTCCCATATCGAATCTGGAAATTTGGTTCTTCCCAGAGTTTGTGTTACTTTATAATGCCTATAAAATGAAACCTTGGTTTATACCAAACAAATTACTCCTTTTAAATCTAAATATAAATGAAAATAGTAGTGCAAATAAAAAGATCAATGAAAAACAAAAAGTAAGTTTTTTGATACCATCAAATAAAAAGCAACGAAATCAAGAAGAACCCACAAACCGAGGAGATTTTGGATCCATTCTCTCACAACAAAAGTATATTGAAGAAAATTATGCAACATCAGACATGAAAAAAGGGAAAAGGAAAAAACCATACAAAAGTAACCTAGATTTCTTCCTGAAACGTTATTTACTTTTTCAATTGAGATGGGATGAGACTTTGAACCAAAGAATGATGAATAATATCAAGGTATATTGTCTCCTGCTTAAACTGATAGAGCCGAGAAAAATGACTATATCCTCGATTCAAAAGAGAGAAATGAGTTTGGATATAATGCCGGTTGGGAAGAGTTTAACTCTTACAGAATGGATCAAAAGGGGAATATTGATTATAGAACCCATCCGTTTGTCTGGAAAAAACGACGGACAATTTATTATGTATCAAACCATAAGTATTTCGTTGGTTCATAAGAGTAAGTACCAAAGAAATCAAAAATATCAAGAACAAAGATATGTTTCTAAGAATCATTTTGATTTCTTTGTTCCTGAAAATATTTTATCGTTTAGGCGTCGTAGAAAATGGAGAATTCTAATTTCTTTCAATTCAAAGCATCAAAATGGTGTAGATAGAAATCTAGTATTTTGCAACGGAAAGAACATAAAAAACAGCAGCCAAGCTTCGCCTGACAATAATGGTCTTGCTAAAGAGAAAAATCAATTAATGAAATTAAAGCTTTTCCTTTGGCCTAATTATCGATTAGAAGATTTAGCCTGTATGAATCGTTATTGGTTTAATACCAATAACGGCAGTCGTTTCAGTATGTTAAGGATACAGATGTATCCACACGATTGAAAATTCGTGGATAATAAGCTTTATTTTTGATATATCTATCATACCTTATCTTATATTATAAGGTATATATATAGGGTATATGAAAGCAAAGAAATACACGGACCCCACATTCTTGTTTTCCATTCCATCCATATCCATATAATATTAATATGAACTGAATAATGTAGGAATTCAATCTCGAAATAAATCAACAGAACTTTTTGCATTTTAGGTCTAAATCCTTCGATGCGAAAAGGTACCAACCCTTTTCTACCTCAATCCAATTCGAAATTGGATTGATTTGAATTCAGAAAATAGGGAGTTCCGAAATAAATTTGAATTCGATTTTTGTATATACCACATTCAAATTAATGACATTATTATTATTATTACTATTACTGATCGGTAAAATCCATATCTGTCAAAAGGAAAGGGGAGTTTTTTATGGTAAAAAATGCATTCATTTCGGTTATTTCTCAAAAAGAAAACGCAGAAAACAGAGGATCTGTTGAATTTCAAGTATTCACTTTCACCACTAAGATAAGGAGACTTACTTCGCATTTGGAATTCCACAAAAAAGACTCTTCATCTCAGAGGGGTTTGCGGAAAATTTTGGGAAAACGTCAACGACTGCTGGCCTATTTGTCAAAAAAAAATAGAAGACGTTATAAAGAATTAATTGGCGAGTTAGATATTCGAGAGATAAAAACTCGTTAATTTCAAGCCTAATATCATTTGAACTATTCGTTTAAATTTTGACGAACTCTTCTTTTTACGTTCAGCAATGCATGGAAGAATGACTCGGGAAAAAACTTATGATTGCACCAACTACAAGAAAAGACCTGATGATAGTAAATATGGGCCCTCAACACCCATCAATGCACGGCGTTCTTCGCCTGATCGTTACTCTCGATGGTGAAGATGTTATCGACTGTGAACCAATATTGGGTTATTTACATAGAGGGATGGAGAAAATTGCGGAAAATCGAACAATTATACAATACTTGCCTTATGTAACGCGTTGGGATTATTTAGCTACTATGTTCACAGAAGCAATAACCGTAAACGGACCCGAACAGCTAGGCAATATTCAAGTACCTAAAAGGGCTAGCTATATCAGAGCTATTATGTTGGAGTTGAGTCGTATCGCTTCTCATTTATTATGGCTTGGCCCTTTTATGGCAGATATTGGGGCACAGACCCCTTTCTTCTATATTTTTAGAGAACGAGAATTGATATATGACCTATTCGAAGCTGCTACCGGTATGCGCATGATGCATAATTATTTTCGTATCGGAGGAGTAGCTGCTGATCTACCTCATGGTTGGATAGATAAATGTTTGGAGTTTTGCGATTATTTTTTAACCGCCGTTGCTGAATATCAACGGCTTATTACACGGAATCCTATTTTTTTAGAACGAGTTGAGGGCGTAGGCATTATTCGCGCAGAAGAAGCACTAAATTGGGGTTTATCGGGACCAATGCTACGAGCTTCCGGAATACAATGGGATCTTCGTAAAGTTGATCGTTATGAGTGTTACGACGAATTTGATTGGGAGGTTCACTGGCAAAAAGAAGGGGATTCGTTAGCTCGTTATTTAGTACGAATGAGTGAGATGGCAGAATCCATAAAAATGATTCAACAGGCCTTGGAGGGAATTCCAGGAGGGCCATATGAAAATTTAGAAATACGACGCTTTGATAGAATAAAAAAACCTGAATGGAATGATTTTGAATATCGATTTATTAGTAAAAAACCTTCTCCAACGTTTGAATTGTCCAAACAAGAACTTTATGTAAGAGTCGAAGCACCAAAAGGAGAATTGGGAATTTTTCTGATAGGAGATCAGAGTGTTTTTCCTTGGAGATGGAAAATTCGACCGCCGGGTTTTATCAACTTGCAAATTCTTCCTCAGTTAGTTAAAAGAATGAAATTGGCTGATATTATGACGATACTAGGTAGTATAGATATCATTATGGGAGAAGTCGATCGTTGAAATGATAATTGATACAACAGAAATACAAGTTATCAAGTATTTTTCCAGATTAGAATCCTTAAAAGAAGTCTATGGGATCATATGGATGCTTGTCCCTATTTTGACTCTTGTATTAGGAATCACACTAGGTGTACTAGTAATTGTTTGGTTAGAAAGAGAAATATCTGCAGGAATACAACAACGTATCGGACCCGAATATGCCGGGCCTTTGGGAATTCTTCAAGCTCTAGCAGATGGCACAAAACTACTTTTCAAAGAGAATCTTCTTCCATCTAGAGGAGATACTCGTTTATTCAATATCGGACCATCCATAGCAGTGATATCCATTTTACTAAGTTATTCAGTAATTCCTTTTAGTTATCGCCTTATTCTAGCCGATCTTAGTATCGGTGTTTTTTTATGGATCGCCATTTCAAGTCTTGCTCCCGTTGGACTTCTTATGTCAGGATATGGATCAAATAATAAATATTCCTTTTTAGGTGGATTAAGGGCTGCTGCTCAATCAATTAGTTATGAAATACCATTAACTCTATGTGTATTATCCATATCTCTACGTGTGATTCGGTGAGACATAAAATTTCCCCCATTTCTTTCTAGCAAGAAAGTAAAATGAGTTGAATGTCTATTTTTGATTTTTTGATTCAGCATTGGGGTTGATAAACGAAACCGGATAGTTAGATGAGTGAAATGAAACGGCTTCCAAATTTGCTGTTAAAGGAATTGAACCTCATTTCCTATGTACAAGAATGAAGTCAAAGTAAACAGTATTGGCTGCTTATGTTTACTTTACCCCAAGGATTCGATTGGTTCATTAGTCATCGCGGCTTGAAGCGGGTTCAAAAGATCAACTCCATGGGGTTTTGACTACCTATTACCATAGATGTATTAGTATTAACCTACTAGGAGATTCAAAAATGAGTGGATGGTTAGGAAGACCAAGATACACAAAGGATTAGTAATGGAGATTCTGTAAATTATCCAACAGGATATTTATTTATCCCAAAGTAATTCGAAT